TTTTTCTATAAATAGAATCAGGAGGTCTTTATTTTCATTTTATTTTTATTTTTTCGTAGTGATTTAGAATAGAACAAGTAATCAAATAGAAGAGAATGTGTAGGAATTTCCATCTCAAGATTTAGAAGATCTTGTGTTGGTATATTCCTTTTATTATTATTTTATTATTATTTAATAATAGTATCAGGATTCGAATCCAGGTGGAGGGGTTTTTCTTGGTTGAATACAGAAAAAGAAGACTACCCTTTTTGTGTTGTGCTTCGCTAGGTCGAGGTAAGTAAGGTATACGAAAGAAAAGCCTATTTGACAATGAAAGTGACCAAAGATATTCGTTTTTCAAAAAACTTTAGCTTGGACACAAATACAGCAGGCCCTTCCTAAATCCATGTGAATTCCTCTTCGTAGTTTTTCATTTCACCAGGCCCGTGAAATGATTTGACTTCCAAAACTCAATAAGATTGGGGATATCAAAAGAAAGGGAGTCTCACTAATTCTTTTATTGTGGATATGAATATGTAATTCGCCTCCGAAGATTAATGACGAAAGGTTGGTTTGTTTATCTGCAATTGAAAAAATCAATATCGATTGGATCCATTGATATGCGTTTTTTCTTTCATCTGCTTAAACGATTGCCGTGAATAAACTTATAGGAATAATTGGATTTAACTTAGTTACAAGCAATAAATAATAATGAAGAAATGAAAATTATACAATTTTTTTTGCTTCATTTTTACATTTTTATAGGGCTATACGGACTCGAACCGTAGACCTTCTCGGTAAAACAGATCAAACTTATTATTATTAAAATGATCTGAACTGTTTCAAAGACCCAACATGCATTTTTTTTGCATTGGGCTCTTTCATTAACTGACATAAATATCAGTTAGTCTGCCATTTTTTTTCTTGACAGAAAAAAAGATAAGGAAATGGCTCCATGTGCTCTGATTCATTATTTGGGAGCATTACCAAAGTGTTTCAAGGGTGGGGTTATCTTGACGTAGGTCTGTCTCTGGCCTAGATCAACCTAAGTTAAATGAAGTCTCTATCGTTCAAAAATCAAATTATGAAACTTCATACACCTTGAAGTTCATATGACGAAAAGAGATTTTTTTGAGGTCCTTATACTCATTATGCCTAGCATTGAATAGACTGGGTATTCACCTTATCAAGATCTCAAATCAATGATGGGGTCTGTTTGGCACCTCCTAAATGGGCGTCCAAATTGGACCGAACCTTTTGTCAGGCTATGGTTCCCTCAAAGTTATGGAGTAAGACATCGATTTCTCAACAAGATCAATTTTTATGATTGTATGATGAACTCCCTTGAAAAACATTGGCGCGCGTGTAAACGAGTTGCTCTACCAACTGAGCTATAGCCCTTAGTGCTTGTGATACATATTTTACCATGTAGATAAATTCTTGTCAAGATAAATATTCCATGATCCAACATCAACAATCTTTGATCTCTTTGAGTGGTATTCCTTAGATTAGTATTGCTTATAAGTAATATGATATTTATAATCCATCGACAGGATGGGTTTCATTTGGTTCTCTTTGGGATGATAAATGACCTACTTAACTCAGTGGTTAGAGTACTGCTTTCATACGGCGGGAGTCATTGGTTCAAATCCAATAGTAGGTAAAACTTATTAGATACCATTGACTCTGGTATCTAATAAGGTTTACGACCCACCCTTAGTGATATTTATTTTTTCATTTTGTATCTTTTCTATTTCATTTTTGAATTTTAATTTTTACATTAGAATTGGATTCTGTTTGATTATATTTGATTGTATTCACCCGACAGAATCTAAATAGGATTAGAAAGAGAACTTCTTTTTATTATTCGAACGTACCAACGAGTTATGAAATCGGATTGATAGCCTCCACCCGTGTTCTAGCTCGTCGGAGAGCTAGATTTGCCTCAATTTTTTGTCTCCTTCCTTCAGCCTTTTTCACATTAGCTTCCGCTATTTCAAGAGTTTGCTGAGCTTCTTGTGGATCAATGTCACTACCCTTCTCCGCATCATTTACTAAAACAGTGATCTCATTATTGCCTATTCTAGCAAAACCACCCATCAGAGCCATCGTTAACCATTGGTCGTTAAGGCGTATTCTCAAAATCCCTATATCTACAGCTGTGGCAATAGGGGCGTGATTTGGTAATATGCCAATTTGACCACTATTAGTAGATAAAACGATTTCTTCCACTTCTGAATCCCAAACAATTCGATTAGGGGTCAGTACACTAAGATTTAAGGTCATTTCTTCAAATTGCTCTCCATTTCTAAGTTCATAGCCTTCGCGGTAGCTTCATCGATATTACCTACCAAATAAAAGGCCTGTTCAGGAAGACCATCTAATTCTCCGGAAAGGATCAATTGAAATCCTCGAATTGTTTCTGCTAGACCAACATATTTCCCTGGAGAACCGGTAAATACTTCTGCTACGAAAAAGGGTTGTGATAAGAAACGCTCAATTTTTCGCGCTCTTGCTACGA